CTCTTAAAAATAAATACAAGAATTCTTAACATTATAATTTATATAGCTGGGAAATAATCCTACTAATCAATTTTTATTTACTAGGGTAATTTTCTATTAAGAATCTTAGGATTTATCAGGTTAAGCACAGAATCAGGTTATCTAATCTAAAAATAAATACAAGAATTCTTAACATTATAATTTATATAGCTGGGAAATAATCCTACTAATCAATTTTTATTTACTAGGGTAATTTTCTATTAAGAATCTTAGGATTTATCAGGTTAAGCACAGAATCAGGTTATCTAATCTAAAAATAAATACAAGAATTCTTAACATTATAATTTATATACTATTCACAATACACGGGGAAATTGTATTATGATTTAACATATAAGTCATTAGTTAATAAAATTAATATTTTATAAGTTGGGACATGATTGTTTTTATCCTCTTAAAAATAAATACAAGAATTCTTAACATTATAATTTATATAGCTGGGAAATAATCTACTAGTATTAAAAATTAAGGCATAAAATTAAGGTTATTAAATCTTAACGGGATTCTAGGGGGGTTATAATGATTTGTGTGCCATTATAATTATTTTATTCATTAATTTAACTCTTTAACATGAAAGAGAGTGATTGAAATTTTTTAAGGGGAATATTAAGTTTTATACACAATCGAGTAATATAAAGGGCCGGAGGGTGCCGGAGGCCGTCTGTCTGGGGGGAAACATAATATGTAAGTATTTGATCAGTTGGAAGATTAGTATTAAAGCTACTACCAGAGATAAGAATACATAATCGTCTATGAGTACATATAAATAAATTATATCTAATAAATAGATATAACAGTTAAATATTTGAAGCGAACTTAATGTGAGCTAGGTATATCATAACTGTTAGCAAGTCTCATATGGAACCTTGTTACATATGCAACATTCTAGTGAATAGTATCTGAACTAGTCCAGAGGAACGATGGACCAGGGTAGTACCGAGCGTAGCGAGGGGAATATTCTTTCTTGCTCCTTGTATGGGTTAATTAAATTTTCATTAAAATTAAATTTTTAATTTACCTGAGAAGGTTTATTCATTAATTTAACTCTTTAACATGAAAGAGAGTGATTGAAATTTTTTAAGGGGAATATTAAGTTTTATACACAATCGAGTAATATAAAGGGCCGGAGGGTGCCGGAGGCCGTCTGTCTGGGGGGAAACATAATATGTAAGTATTTGATCAGTTGGAAGATTAGTATTAAAGCTACTACCAGAGATAAGAATACATAATCGTCTATGAGTACATATAAATAAATTATATCTAATAAATAGATATAACAGTTAAATATTTGAAGCGAACTTAATGTGAGCTAGGTATATCATAACTGTTAGCAAGTCTCATATGGAACCTTGTTACATATGCAACATTCTAGTGAATAGTATCTGAACTAGTCCAGAGGAACGATGGACCAGGGTAGTACCGAGCGTAGCGAGGGGAATATTCTTTCTTGCTCCTTGTATGGGTTAATTAAATTTTCATTAAAATGAATTTTATTCTAGTTTGTGAAGATTTTTTTAAGGTAATTTATAATATGTAAGTATTTGTGTGTGCTACAATAATAAAGTTTAAATAATTATGTTGAAATTTAATTTAGTCGCAGTTTTTATTTTTATGTATTTAATAACTTAAGACATAGTTAATCTTAAAATGGTTAGCAAAAATTGTGCCAGCAGCTGCGGTTATACAATTAGCCAGTATTATCTTTATAAGGATAATTATTAATCTTAAAAGTGTTGGTCTGAATATTATATTTTATTTTGAAGTGAAATTTAAATGTTAATTTTTTATGATTGGGTACGTTTAGAGAATATAAGAAATTCTTTAATTGAGACTAGGATTAGATACCCTATTATTTTGAATGTAAAAAAATTCTTAGTATTAATAGTTAAGATCTTTAAATTGAAAGAATTTGACGGTAATTTAATCATTTTAGAGGAACCTGTTCTGTAATCGATAATCCACGATAAATTTTACCTTAATTAAATAAGTTCGCTTGTATATCTCTGTTTGATGAATGTTTTATTAGAATATTTTCTTTAATTTTTGATAGAAGATTATGTCAGGTCAAGGTGCAGCTATATTGAGGGTTGAAATGGGTTACATTTAAACTTTATTATTGGATTAGATATATTTAATTTATATTTATGAAACTGGATTTAATTGTAATGGTTAATATATATTATTCATGATATATGTTCTTGATTAAGTACATATCGCCCGTCACTCCTATTATTAAAATAGGATAAGTCGTAACAAAGTAGCCCTATCGGAAGATGGGGCTGGAATTATACAAGTTATAATCTAGGATTAACTTTTATTTACATTAAAAGTTTATTTGTGCAATTCAATTTAACTTGATTTATGTAAAATTTAATATTCTTGTTAATTTTAATTATTATTTAATAGAAGTAACTTAATTTTTAGTATTTTTAAACGAATTAATGGTTATTTATTTATAGTTTATTTAACTGTAAAGGTTAATTTTTTTTAATTTAGAAGTGGAATTTATTTATTGTACCTTTTGTATCAGGGTTTAATCAAATTAATTTTAATTATTTATTAAATTTCCCGAAATTAGAGGAGACATTTATAATTGTTATTTAGTGTGTCAAAATTATTGATAAATTATAAATAGTTGTTATATGCTATTCATCTCTAAATATCTGGTTTCTTAATAATTGAATTTAATTCAGGATTATATAAATTATAGTTTAATTTTATTATTGATTATTTTATATAATCCAAAGTTAAAGGGGATAAGCTCTTTAACTTTTCTATAAATGATTAACGTCAATATAAATTATGTAGGGTTGAAAATTTCTTTCATTTATTTTGTTATAATTACTTTTATTTTAATTATTTATTTATTTGTGTTTTTTTAGGTTAATATTGAGATTTATTTATGGAATTTTATTATAATAGTAATAATGATAGAATTAGTAGATTTGGAGAATTAATATATAGTAACTCGGCAAATTTATTCTTCACCTGTTTAACAAAAACATGTCTTATGGTGTATTTGTATTAAGTCTAGCCTGCTCAATGATTTTTATTATATAGGATTAAATGGCCGCAGTATTTTGACTGTGCGAAGGTAGCATAATCATTTGTCTTTTAATTGAAGGCTTGCATGAATGGTTGGATGAGGGAATAGCTTTCTTTATATTAAAAGTTGAATTTAATGTTTCAGTTAAAAAGCTGAGATTTTTAAGTGGGACGAGAAGACCCTATAGAATTTTTACTAACAGGGTTTAAGTATTATTTTGATAAGATCAAATACTTATATACTAGTTAAGTTTTGTTGGGGTGACAATGAGATTTATTTAACTCTCAAATATAATTTATTTATTAATTTATATATTTAGGATCCTATTATAAGGATAATTAGATTAAATTACCTTAGGGATAACAGCGTAATTTTTTTGAAGAGTTCTTATCAATAAAAAAGTTTGCGACCTCGATGTTGGATTAAAATTAGATTTGAGTGCAGCAGCTTAATGTCTAGGTCTGTTCGACCTTTAAATTTTTACATGATCTGAGTTCAGACCGGCGTGAGCCAGGTCGGTTTCTATCTTCTTATTTGTTAATATGGATTAGTACGAAAGGACCATTCGTATCAAATAATTATGTTAATTTTGATTATTATTAAAATTCATTACCTTGGCAGATTAGTGCAATAAATTTAGAATTTATTTATGTAATTTTTATTATTACAGGTGATATTGTTTTTAACTGTTTATTTATTGATAATTATTTGTGTCTTGGTTTGTGTCTCTTTTGTTACGCTTTTAGAGCGCAAGGTGTTAGGGTATATTCAGCTTCGTAAAGGGCCTAATAAGTTAGGATTTATGGGTCTTTTACAACCCTTTTCTGACGGGTTAAAGTTATTTTTTAAAGAACAAACTTTTCCATATAAATCAAATTATTTAATTTATTATGTTTCCCCTATTTTTTTATTATCCCTCTCTTTTTTGTTATGGACTTTATTCCCTTTCTTAGTAAACGTATACAATTTTAATTATGGGGTTTTATTTTTTATAATTTGCACGGGGATAGGGGTTTACGGTGTTATGTTATCCGGCTGGTCTTCCAACTCAAATTATGCCCTTTTAGGTAGTCTTCGTTCTGTTGCTCAAGTTATTTCTTATGAGGTAAGAATAATTATGATTATATTATGTATTATCATTTTTGTAGTTAGATATAATTTATTAGATATGATATATTACCAGTATAATATTTGATTTATTTTTATATGTTTTCCTTTATTTTTTTGTTGAATCTCTTCTTGTTTAGCTGAAACTAATCGAGCCCCCTTTGATTTTGCGGAAGGAGAGAGAGAGCTTGTTAGAGGGTTTAATGTCGAGTATAGAAGAGGGGGATTTGCTTTTATTTTTTTATCTGAATATATAAATATCATTTTTATGTCTTTATTAACGAGAATTATTTTTTTAGGGTGTGATTTGTTCTCTTTGTTGTTTTATTTGAAAATTATATTTATTGTGTTTTGATTTATTTGAGTACGAGGGGTTTTACCCCGATTTCGATATGATAGGTTAATGTATTTGACTTGAAAGTTATTTTTACCCTTATCTTTAAATTTATTTATTTTATATTTAGGAATTTTGATCTTTATATTGAATTAATATTTTATTCATTAATTTAAGTATAATAAGTCAATGGAAGAATTAAACTCCCTTTTTATACTTTCAAAGTATTTGTTTATCTAAAACTTATTGACTATTTATTCTTCTAGTAGTTTATCTCAGGTCTTTATAATTATAGGGTTAATGAGGAAATATCTGAAATACATGATTGTCAGTACTTGTCCTGTGAAAATGTAAGGTTCTTCTGCTGGTCGGGATCCAATTCATGTTAGTAAAATAATAATTGTTACTATGCCTCAGAACAGGTTTTTTCTGAAAGGGTAGAATGAATTTCCTTGAAATTTTCTTTTATTAATAATTGTAGGGATTATGATAATTAAAATGGAAGCTAATATAGCTAAGACTCCCCCTAATTTGTTAGGAATTGATCGTAAGATTGCATAGGCAAATAAAAAGTATCATTCAGGTTGAATATGGGCAGGAGTGACTAAAGGATTAGCAGGAATAAAGTTTTCAGGATCTCCCAGTGTTCGGGGTTCTAGCAGAACTAAGATTGAAAATATAAATAGTGAAATTATAACTCCTATAAAGTCCTTAGTTGAGAAATAAGGGTGAAAAGGGGACTTATCATAATTAGAGTTTATTCCTAGAGGATTATTTCTACCAGTTTGGTGAAGGAATAGTAAGTGAATAATAACTAATGCAGTGATCATGAATGGTAATAGGAAGTGTAACGTAAAGAATCGTGTTAATGTAGCATTATCCACAGAAAACCCCCCTCATAATCATATTACCAGAGTTTTTCCTAAATAAGGAATGGCGGATAACAAGTTAGTAATTACGGTTGCACCTCAAAGTGATATTTGCCCTCAGGGTAAAACGTACCCTAGAAAGGCAGTTCCTATAATTAGTAAGAATAGTGCGGTTCCAACTGATCAAGTTATAAGGAGTTTGTAAGAGCCGTAATATAAACCCCGCCCAATATGAAGATATAGACAAATGAAAAATAATGATGCTCCATTAGCATGGGTATATCGTATTAATCATCCATTATTTACATCTCGACAAATATGGATTACTCTTCTAAAAGCCATTTCAATGTTAGCTGTATAATGCATAGCTAGGAATAGCCCACTGATGATTTGAATTATCAAACATATTCCTAGCAAGGACCCGAGATTTCATCATAATGAAATTGAGGAGGGGGAAGGTAAATCAATTAAAGATGTATTCACTACTTTAAATAGGGGGTGAATTTTTCGTATAGGTTTATTCATATACTAATTTTTTATACGGAGGGGGCCTTCATAAATTTTAGATACATTTGATACTACGATCATGGTGAACAGTAAATAAATAATTATCATTAAAGTTAGTTGAGCTGTGGCTGTATTAAAAATTTTAATTAGTCTGATATTGTCATTATAATATAATCTATTTATTATATATCCCTTATAAGAATATATTAGTTTTGATGTGATGAGTAAAAATAAAGTAGACATTATTATTAGATTAATTAAAGATTTAAATTTTTCATTAGAAGCGACGCTTGCCATATAAATGAATAATACTAAAATACCTCTAAGTATAATAATAATGATAATGTAAGAGAAGAAAAAAGATTCTAATATAGATCCAATAATAATAGAAGTTACTATTGTTTGGATGATAAGAATTAGCCCTATTCTTAAAGGGTGGTTTAGTGATAACAAGATCAAAGATGTCATGATCATTATAATTAATAAAATAGTCATTCCAGTAAATAGTTTAATATTAAAAATTTTAATTTTGGGGATTAATGATGAGCTTGGGTTCTTTACTGAAGTTTTAAAGGATAAGTTCCTATTTACGATTTACAAAATCATTGTTTTATTTAAACTATTAAAACTAATTTTTTTAGAATATATTTTATTATTTAATTTGTTAAGAGGAATCATTGTTTTTTGTTCTACTCGTAAGCATTTATTATTATCTTTATTAAGTTTAGAGTATATAATATTAAGAGTGTTTTTATCTCTATTTTTGGTAGTCTTTAATTATGGATATAGTTTATCATTAACCTTATTATTTTTAGTTTTTACTGTTTGTGAAGGGGCTCTTGGTTTATCAGTTTTGGTTAATTTAGTTCGTAGACAAGGTAATGATTACTTGCTGGGGACATCTGTTTTAAGATGATAAAATATTTATTAATATTTATTTTTTTAATCCCTCTTATTATAGACTATTGACTATTAAAGCATATATTTATACTTATTTGTTTTATTTTTGTTTTTTTTAATTACTGTTATGATTATTTAACTCCTTTAAGTTCTTTAATAGGGCTAGATCTCCTTTCTTATAGTCTAATTGGTTTAACTTATTTTATTGGGTTTTTGATATTAATGGCTAGTTATAAAGTTTATAGTAATAAAGATAAATTGATAGAGTTTGGTTTTACTATATTAATTATGATTTTATCTTTAGTGTTGACTTTTTCCTCTATCAATATATTTCTTTTTTACATCTCTTTTGAGATATCTCTTATTCCCACCCTTTTTTTGATTTTTGGGTGGGGATATCAGCCGGAGCGTATTTTTGCGGGATATTATTTATTATTTTATACTGTATTTGCCTCTTTACCTCTATTATTGGGAATTTTTTATATTAACTCTTTAGTTTATTCTTTAAATTTTTGATTTATTTCTTTAGATACTATTAATATTTATTTATATTTATCAATAGTTTTGGCTTTTTTGTTTAAAATGCCTGTGCCTTTTTTTCATTTTTGATTACCGAAGGCTCATGTTGAGGCTCCGGTTTCTGGTTCTATAATTTTGGCAGCAATTTTGTTGAAGTTGGGGGGTTATGGATTGATTCGTGTTTATATATTTATTGGGGAATGTTCAATTAATTATAATTATTTTTGGATTAGATTAAGTTTATGGGGGGCTGTAATTGTTAGTTTTTTGTGTTTATTCCAAGTTGATATTAAATCAATTATTGCTTATTCTTCGGTAGCTCACATAGCTTTAGTTATTTGTGGTATTATAAATTATAGAATATATGGGTTTTCTGGATCTTTAATTATTATAATTGGTCATGGATTTTGTTCTTCGGCCCTCTTTTGTTTAGCCAACATCCTTTATGAACGTATACATAGACGGAGCTTGTTTATTAATAAGGGGAATATGGTGAGCATGCCAGGGATGACTCTCTTTTGATTCTTGTTATGTTCTAATAATATATCATCCCCTCCTTCTTTGAATTTGTTAGGGGAGATTTATTTAATCAATTCTATTATTTCTTGGGATCAGATGACTTTTGTATTATTGTGTGTACTTTCTTTTATGAGATGCTGTTTCAGAGTTTATTTATTTTCTATAACTCAGCATGGTCATATATATAGAGGGTTATTAGGTTTTTATTCTGTTACTATTCGTGAGTACCTTTTAATTTTGCTTCATTTCATTCCTTTAAATTTCTTGATTCTTAAGTTCGCTTCAATTTCTGTATTTTTTTAAAGGGTTTAAATAGTTTAATAAAAAGAATAATAATTTGTGGTGTTATAGGTGAAGAGTTTCTTTAAATCCATTATTATATTATATAAATATTGATCTTTTGTTTTATTGTTTTTTGGGATATGTTTAATATTTCTAGGATTGAGTTTTTTATGTAGTGACTATTCATTATTTTTAGATTGAGAGGTTATTACATTAAATTCTTCTTGTTTGTCTATATCTATTTATTTGGATTGGATATCTTTACTATTTATAATAGGGGTGTTATTTATTTCTTCCATGGTTATTTTATATTCTTCTTCTTATATATCAGCGGATTTATTTAGGGTTCGGTTTTTATATATTGTTATTTTATTTGTTTTGTCAATAATATTTTTGATTATTAGACCAAATTTAGTTAGTATTTTATTGGGGTGGGATGGTTTAGGATTGGTCTCTTATTGTCTAGTTATTTACTATCAGAATAATAAATCTTATAATGCAGGAATATTAACTATTTTAAGTAATCGAATTGGAGATGTTTCTATTTTGATCGGTATTGCTTGATTATTTAATATGGGGTGCTGGAATTATATTTATTATTTGAACTTTATATCTTACAGAATTTCTTGATGGTTATCTGGGTTGATGATTTTATCTGCTTTCACAAAGAGCGCTCAAATCCCCTTTTCTTCTTGATTGCCAGCGGCTATAGCTGCACCAACTCCTGTTTCTGCGTTGGTCCATTCTTCGACACTAGTAACTGCAGGAGTTTATTTGTTAATTCGGTTTAGTGATTTATTAAATTTATTTAATTTAGAGGTTGTTCTTTTAGTTTCTTGTTTAACTATATTTATGTCTGGATTGGCGGCTAATTATGAATATGACTTAAAGAAAATTATTGCTTTATCCACCTTGAGCCAGTTGGGTTTAATAATGAGAGTTTTATTTATAGGGTATCATATGTATTCATATTTTCATATATTAACTCATGCTTTTTTTAAGGCTTTAATATTCTTGTGTGCTGGTTTAATTATTCATGGTATGAATGATTCTCAGGATATTCGGCATATGGGTTATTTAGTTAATTGTTTGCCTTTTACTTGTTCATGTTTTTGTATTTCTAATTTGTCTTTGTGTGGTTTTCCCTTTTTATCGGGGTTTTATAGAAAGGATTTAGCTTTAGAGCAGTTGAGCTATAGTTTTGGTAACTTATATATTTTTGTATTATTTTATTTATCCATTGGTCTAACTGTTAGTTATAGCTTACGCTTAATTTATTTTTGTATGGGGGGATTTAGAGGATTAATGCCTCATGGTCTTTATGGGGAGGATCAAACTATGATATTTTCTCTTATTTTATTGATGCTTTTATCTGTAATTAGAGGTTGTGCTCTGGGGTGATTAATTTTTCCTTTTCCTGTATTTATGTGCTTACCTCTTTATTTAAAGTTGATGCCTATATTTATTATTGGGGGAGGGGGTTGATTAGGTTATAGTCTATCTTTACTAAAAATTTATGATAACATTTTTGGGCTAATATATAATTGATTAGTTGAGTTTATGTGTTATATGTGATTTATGCCTAATTTTAGAACTTACCTGATTTATGATAATATGTTAATTTATTCTAAAATAAGTTCATCTTTTATGGATTCAGGTTGGGGAGAGTATATGATTTCTGGGGCTCTACCTAATTTGGCAAATTATTTTAGTTCATTGTATTCTTGTTATGAAGGTAATAGTCTTAAGGTTAATTTAATTAGTTTTGTAATTATTTCCTTATTTATCAGATATAACTTATAGTGCTATAAAAATTTGGATATCTTAAAATTTTAAAGTTTAACTCTGAAGAAGTTAATATAGGATTAACTCCTTCCAAATATTATTTGCAAAGATAGATTTTCTTATTTCTTCATTGAAAATGAAGGGTTTTAAAGTAAACTATACAAATAAGAGAAAAACGGAATTTAACCGCTTTAAAAGATAGTTAGCAGCTTCTTTTAGATTCTTCCTTCTCTTTTAATTGGATTAATAATTTAATCAATAATTTCATTAACAATGAAAAGCCTAATTTTTGGCTTCAATTAATTAGATAAGGGATGATTCCTAATTTTAGGTCGAAACTAAATGTAAAAATTTTACTTCAATATCTTCATTATGTTATGAGGCAAACTAGTTGGTATAGTATTTTTTAATTGCAAATTAAATGTTAATTGTTTAACTATAGCCCCGATTAATAAGGATTAAAGTTTAATTTTATTTGGCTCATTCTAGAACTCCATTATTTCATTCATGGTATAAACCCCCAATTAGGATGATAATAAATATTGAGATAGTACTTATCCATGTTCTAGTCAATCTTCATTTTATAGTAATAATAATAGGAATAATGATGGCAATTTCGATATCGAAAATCAAAAATAGGACTGCGATTAAAAAGAATTGAATTGAGAAAGGAGTTCGCGCAGATCTCTTGGGATCAAACCCACATTCAAAGGGAGATATTTTCTCTCGATCCCTTTTTGAAGTTTTTGAAATAAGGGTACATGCCATTATTATTATAATAGTAATAATGACTGTTATTACTAGGGATACAAGTATTATTATTATGTACCTCTTCCTAAAAGGATCACTTGATTGGAAGTCAAGTATATTATATATACTAAAGGGGTTAAAGAGTTAAATTTTATATTATCCTCCTCATCAATAAATTGAAATATATAAGAAGAGTCATACTACGTCAACAAAGTGCCAGTATCAAGCTGCTGCTTCAAATCCTAGATGATGATTTATTGAAAAGTGATGTTTAATATGTCGGGTTAGACATACAGTCAAGAATAAGGTTCCAATTATAACATGGATTCCATGGAAACCCGTTGCTATATAAAAACAGGATCCATAAATAGAATCTCTAATACAGAATCTGGCTTCTTTATATTCGTAAGCTTGTAGTATGGTAAAGTATAGCCCTAATATCACAGTTAATACTAATCTTTTAGTTACTTCGAAATAATGGTTGTTTATAAGTCTGTGATGAGCTCATGTTACTGTTATACCTGAACATAGTAAAATTATAGTATTCAGTAAAGGAATTTCTATGGGGTTAAACACTATAACTCCTTTAGGGGGTCATACTATTCCGATCTCTACTGTTGGGGCCAAACTACTATGGAAAAATCCTCAGAAGAATGAAATAAAGAAGAATACTTCAGAAATAATAAATAAAATTATTCCGATTTTTAAACCATTGGTTACTTTAATTGTATGATAACCTAGGAATGTTGCTTCTCGTACGATATCTCGTCATCATTGGATTATTGTTAGTAATAAAATAATGATTCCTAAATAGAATAGATATATTTCATTTTTATGAAACCAAACTACTATACCTGTAGTTAAAGTTATGGCCCCAATTGACCCTGTTAGGGGTCAAGGGCTGTAATCTACTAAATGGTAAGGGTGATTTTTTTGTATTTTCATATTTATTTTAGTGTATTACTTCTCTAGAGTATAAAGTTGTTAATACTGAAAAGACATATGCTTGAATTATAGCCACGGCTGCCTCGAATATTAATAGGGCAATTTGGGCAATAATAATAAATAATAATACTAATCTTCCAACGTTTATTGATTTATTTCCTAAAAGTCTTATTAACAGATGACCAGCAATTATATTGGCTGTTAGACGTACAGCTAGTCTCCCCGGTCGGATAATGTTACTAATTGTCTCAATTAGTACTATGAAGGGTATTAATAGGTTAGGAGTTCCGTTCGGAACTAGATGGGCAAGTATTAAATTTGTGTGTTGTATTCAACCAAAGATTATAGTTCTTAGCCACAGAGGCAATGCTATTGTTAATGAGAAAATTAAATGTCTAGATCTTGTAAAGATATAGGGCAGTAATCCTATAAAATTATTTAATAAAATAAATATAAATAATGAGATTCTTAGCAAGGTTATTCCCCTTGAATTGGGGGTTAGTAAGGATTTAAATTCATTATGTAGTTGGTGTGTAATGTTATTAATTAGAATGGATGATCGTCTTGGTAATAGTCAATAAGAGTAAGGAATTAATACTAATCCTAAAAATGTTCTTAATCAGTTTAAGGAAAATCTTATTGATGTTGCTGGATCGAATGCTGAGAATAAGTTTGTTATCATATTCAATTTATATTGTTAATTTTTTTGTAATTTGTAATTTTTGAATTAATTGTGTTTTTATTATTAAAATAAATTATAATGTTGAATATCATATATGTTAATAGAAAGATTATAAATAGGATTTCTCATCATAAGGGGGATATTTGAGGCAATAAAGATTACTTATTGATAAAATAATTTTAACTTGACAAGCTAAGGTTTTAATTAAACTAAATCTTTGAGGTCATTAAGAGTATTTATTAAATTACTATTATTTTGGTTTAAGAGACCAATGCTTATAAAGTTTCAGCCACTTAATGATATTGAATTTGAATTAATTCATTTTAGGAAATTTTCTGTTGTTGTTCTTTCAATAACAATAGGTATAAATCTATGATTAGCCCCACAGATCTCTGAACACTGACCATACATAACTCCAGGTCGGTTAATATTGAGGATTCTTTGGTTTAATCGTCCTGGAACTGCATCGATTTTAATTCCCACGTTAGGGATTGCTCATGAATGTAAGACATCTGCTGCTGTCACTAACACACGTGTTTGGATATTTATTGGGATTACTGTTCGGTTATCTACATCTAGTAGTCGGATATCCCCAGGGGTTAATTCATTACTTGGCTTTATATAAGAATCAAATTCGGTGTTTCTAAAATCGGAGTATTCATAACTTCAATATCATTGATGACCAATCACCTTTAAGGTGATAGAGGGGTTATGCACTTCATCAATTATGTATAGTAGTCGTAATGAGGGCAGTGCAATAAAGATTAAGGTTACTGCGGGTAATACAGTTCAAATGAGCTCAATAGTTTGCCCTTCCAGTAAGTATCGATTAATTAATATATTTTTTGTTAATCTGATTATAATATATGCTACTATAATTGTGATTATTGAAAGGATCATTACTGTATGATCATGAAAGAAAATAAGTTGCTCTATTAATGATGAGTCTGCATCTTGAATTATTATGTTTCCTCAGGTTGCTATTTCTAATAAAAGGAACACCTTTAATATATGAAGCTTAAATTCATTGCACTAATCTGCCATATTAGAATATTGAAGTTATAATAGGGATCTCTTCATATGAATGCTCGGCGGGGGGAGTTTTTTGTAATCATTCAATTCTTGATATTATGTTTTCGCTAAATACTAATCTTCGCTTAGAGACGATACTTTCTCATAGAATTAAAATGAATAAGATAATTCCAATTATAGATGTAATTCTCCCAATTGATGAAATGATGTTTCATCCAGTGTATCTATCAGGATAATCTGAGTATCGTCGAGGTATTCCTCTTAGCCCTAGGAAATGTTGCGGGAAAAATGTCATGTTTACTCCCACAAATATAATAATGAATTGGATTTTTAATCATTTAGGGTTTATTGTTAATCCTGTAATTAATGGGAACCACTGAATAAATCTTCCAACAATAGCAAATACAGCTCCTATGGATAAAACATAATGAAAATGGGCTACTACATAGTAGGTATCATGTAGGGCAATATCAATTGATGAGTTAGCCAGGATTACTCCTGTTAATCCCCCAATAGTAAATAAAAATACAAATCCCAAGGCTCATAATATTGAGGGCGAGTAGTATATCTTAATACCATGGAGTGTAGCTAATCAACTGAAAATTTTAATTCCAGTTGGAACAGCAATAATTATAGTTGCTGAGGTGAAGTAAGCTCGAGTATCAACATCTATTCCAACTGTGAATATATGGTGGGCTCAGACAATGAATCCTAGAATTCCAATAGCTAGCATAGCATAAATTATTCCAATGTTACCAAATGTTTCAGTTTTACCTCTTTCTTGTCTAATGATGTGGGAAATTAACCCAAATCCCGGTAAAATTAGAATGTACACTTCCGGGTGCCCAAAGAATCAAAATAGGTGTTGAAATAAAATGGGGTCTCCTCCCCCTGAAGGATCAAAAAATGATGTATTGAAGTTTCGGTCAGTTAATAGTATTGTAATAGCTCCTGCTAGGACCGGTAATGATAGTAATAATAGTAATGCTGTAATTCCAACTGATCAAACAAATAAAGGAATTCGTTCAGGAGTTATCCCTGCAGGGCGTATATTAATGATAGTTGAAATAAAGTTTACGGCTCCTAAAATTGATGAAATGCCAGCTAAGTGTAATCTAAAAATAGCTAAGTCCACAGAGGATCCTCTATGGGATAGATTACTAGATAACGGAGGGTAAACTGTTCATCCAGTTCCAGCTCCAGCCTCTACTAATCTTCTTGTTATTAGAAGAGTTAAAGAAGGAGGTAATAATCAGAATCTTATGTTATTTATCCGAGGAAATGCCATGTCAGGAGCTCCAATCATTAAAGGAACTAATCAATTTCCAAATCCTCCAATTATTACAGGTATAACTATAAAAAAAATTATCACAAAGGCGTGAGCTGTAACAATGACATTATAAATCTGATCATCCCCAATAAAGCTTCCAGGTTGGCCGAGTTCAATGCGAATAATTACTCTTATTGCGGATCCAACCATTCCAGCCCATATTCCAAAGAGGAAATATAAGGTTCCAATATCTTTATGATTAGTTGAAAATAATCATTTATTCAAATATTTAACTGTTAGGAGGGATAGAGTGACTGAAAATTAGGTGATAAATTGTAAATTTATTTATGGCTTATTAGCCCTCTATCAAGATTAAAAAGATAATAGTTTTATAGCTTTATAGTCAATATAATGATATTAGACTGCAATTCTAAAGTAGATTATCAATCTAAAGCTTATATTTAATATATTTTTAACTTTGAAGGTTAATAGTTTAATTTAACTTAAAACTTTAAGGTTTATAAAAACAATTAAAGGTTTATTAAAGAACATCCAAAATTATAATTACAGGCAAACTTAAATTAACTATTATAATCAATATTGTTGAGTGACTAGAATAATTTAATGCTCATTTAATTGATGAGTGGAAGGACAAATATATACTTGTTACTGCCCGTAAGTAGAATATTAATGTTACTAGACTAAATAAAATCATAATTAAGATAATAAAAAATTCTTGGTTATGAATAAGTCTTTGAATGGTAATTCATTTGGGCAAGAATCCAATAAAAGGGGGTAAACCTCCCATACTTAATATCATAACTAAGAATCTAATTTTTTCATTACTACTTATATTAATACTTGTGATTTGATTAATATAATATAATTTATAATTAAAAAATAAGTAGCATAAGGATAGGATTATAAAACTGTAGACTAAAATGTAAATTATTCATAAATTCATGGATTTATTAATAGCCAGCATCCAACCTAAATGGTTAATGGATGAATAGGCTATTATTTTACGTAATGAGGTTTGATTTAATCCTACTAATCTTCCAACTGATACAGAGGTAATAATAATAGCATTTATAATTAAATTACTATTAAAATTAATATTTCTAATTATGAATAAAGGGGCAATTTTTTGCCATGTTATTAGAATACTACATTTATCCCACTCTATTTTTGCCAAAATTTTTGGTATTCATGCATGGAATGGGGCAGCTCCTAATTTAATAAAGATTCTAATTATCAGGATTCTGATAATAATAGTTTTAGAGATCAAATACTTACATATTATGATTAAAACTATTATTATCATTAATATTCTTCTAGCACCCTGAGTAAGAAAATAGATTATGGCTGCCTCTGCTCTTGATTTATTTACTTTATTTAGGATTAATGGAATGAACGATATCATGTTAACTTCAAGACCGATTCATATCCCAATTCAGTTATTAGAGGATAATGTAACTAAGGTTCTTATAATCAAGGCTCTAATAAATAACAGTTTTCTTTTTTTTATTAGAGAGGAGAGATACTGGACTCTATAAACAGGGTATGAACCTGTCAGCTTATTTAGCTTACCTTTCTAGTTAATAACACATAATAATATATTTAAGTGTTAGATGCACAGGGAACTTTGAATTCCCAGGCTATGGTTTAATTCCATAAAGTATAATTAATAAGAGTATTCTCAATACATGTTCTATTCTATCAAAATAGTCCTATTAGCTCAGGCATCTTATC